GGTTCGAGCCCCGTCAGTCCCGACGGATCCAAATCCAATAACCAATAAAAAAAATACATCAATAGATCTCTCCTTTTTCTGTTAAACTGGGTACAAATGGTATAATTTCATTCCCAACGGTATCCTTCTTTTTTTTTTCTTTTTCGTTTCGCATTTCTCATTAACCGGTACCGGTTAATGAGAAAGAGACATGTGTGAATTGGTACAATTATTGGTAGTGGTAGCATTATATTCAGGATTCAAAGAGATACCGGATTGGGTCTGGTTTTTTTTTTTGACTGCTCTCGATCCGTGTATGTAATACCGTGTATGTAATAGAATCGAGTACACCATATCGTTATATCGTTCCCGGAAGCATATCCACAAATGGAATTCATTTCTTGTACGATACAAAATGAATTTAAAATAGTTACTTTGATAAAATACTTTTCAGAGTCAAAATATCTTCTTTTCTGGTTTCCATTTTGTGTAACTTAAATTACTAGTTTGAATTTAAAACAATTTCACGGAATATTCGATTTTTTATTATACTGGGACTCGTCTTTATCATACTTCTTTTTTCTTTGTTTTTTTGTTTTTCAAGAAAATTAGATCATTAAAAAAAAGGAGTTTCGAACTTAACTCTTTTCGATTTCGTTTCTATTCTTTGTTTGGGTTTATTTGTAAACCATTTGTAAATAGAAATAATGGACGTGGAAGCGGTAGATTATAGAACAGACAGAATGGCAAAGAATGATAAATAAAAATAAAGTAGTTAAAGTATAAACTAAAGGAATTCTTTTGATTGAATCCGGAATCAGAATCAAAGTTTGTATTCGGTGTGTGGATAAAAGATCTACCTATGTTATACTATTCAATTCTCGACGCTGAATCGACTTGATAGCTCAGATATTGTTATTCATGATATTGATCCGATTCGATATCATCGAAATGGAATTCATCCCATTGAATTTACAAGCGAAAGGTTTATCATCTCTATGGGATTAAATCCCGAGTTATTGCGAAGTAAAAAAAAAAACGAAACGATGAGATTATGGAAGTAAATATTCTCGCATTTATTGCTACTGCACTGTTCATTCTAGTTCCTACTGCTTTTTTACTTATAATATACGTAAAAACTGTCAGTCAAGGTGATTAATTTGAATGAAACTTGACTTCTTAGTTCTTATCAATGATTTAAGAAACAAGATTCCAATTTCACGTCTTAAATGAAATGAAGGGACTAGAATCAGCAGTAGCCTATGAGATTCGATAAGTATGGTCGAAAGATTCATATATGAATCTTTCGACCATACTATCTATTTTGATTATTGTACTGTAGAAAGATACAAACTGAATAGAGATCAATCTACAATATGTATATGTATCTTCATACATCTTAATATCAATTAAATATATGGAATGTACATAGTATCTCAATTCGATTTCTTTGCTTTATCTATTTTCTTTTTGTTGATTCCAATCAATCTGAAATAATCAAAAGGGAACTCTTACAATTTTCTAATTTCTAGATTTATTATTATTATTATTTTCAATATGAATTCCGGTATCCATTAAACAAGAATCAAAGCAATGAAGGAAAAACAATATTGGGCATATATTACTAAAATAAAATCAAGTTAATAAAAGAAAATGAAAATAAAGTAATCTTTTTTTTTTTAGCATTTCGATTTCGAAGAAGTTACCATAGAACTCCTTGGATCATCTGTCAACCGCTCAATCAATTACTTCTTCGGATTTCAAAATTGAATTAAATTAATGAATTCAATATTAAGATTAAGTTAATTATTAATTAAATATATTCAATAATTCAATTTAATAATTAATAAATAATTAATTAAATAATTGAAAGGGCTTTGCAGAACGATCTAGAAAAAATCTATAAAAAAAGTGATCAAATTTTATTCCCCAACTCAATTAGTAGTATCTCTAGAGTCCACTTCTTCCCCATACTACGAGTGAAAGGGAAAATGTAAAAACTACCATTAAAGCAGCCCAAGCGAGACTTACTATATCCATGTGAATTATGTCCCCTATCTCTATGAATATGAAGGAATTATTCCATTATTGTTTACTAATAATAGTGGAATCACTGGTGCAGAGTCAAAAAGGGATTATGACCCAAGACCCTTGATGAAAGACTCCTATAAATCCACGTATAACAAGGTATAACAAGTTCTTATATGATTTCTAGTACATTAAACAAAATACGCGCAGTCACACTTTTCTTTGCAAGTATCAAAGGGAATGTTACTAATATGTAGTAATAATAAGACCCATTCTCCTTTATGCATCCAATCTAATATTGATTGAATGCCCGTGCACTCAGAGACTCTCATGAGTCTGTATACTCTGTATACAAAGTATTTTCTGCTCCTTCCATAAATATTAATTCGATTTTCCGTTTGACTATCCAATCGAATTCAAGACCTGGTAAGTAGACACTCCATTAGTATTAGTAGTGGAAAGAAATCGGTAACTCTTGATTTGATATGATAGC